CGTATCCACCTTTTTCTTTTCGTAGGATTTTGCCTACTATACCCGCCGCTGTAGCATTATAAAGATTATTGTTACTCTTGCTCCCGTCGGGATAAATCTGACCCCTTCCCCTATTCCCGCCCACGTATATGGGATATTTTAAGAAGTGAACGTCTTTCTTAGTAGTGGGGTCCGGGGAAAGAATAGGAAAGGTGATTTCACTATATTTTTGACCAGGAACGGGACCTATCACAAGAATATTTTTTTTAGTGGGGCGATAGTTCTGAAAAGACAGATTGCCTATCTTTTCTTTAATCTCTGGCGAAATACGATCGGGAGGAGCTAATTCAAACCCCTCAGGTAAAATAAGAACAGCCCCCACATTCAAGGTTCCTTTTTTACCATTAGCAAGAACTTGTTTCAGTTGCAGATCATAAGGAATTCGAACAACTGCTTCAAATACAGTATCAGGAAGTACCGCTTGGGGAACCTCGATATCTACGGGTTTGTTAGCTAAATGGCAATTGGCACATACAATACGGCCAGTCGCTTCTCGTGGATTTTCATAACCCTGTTGGGCAAAAATAGGATACGCATTTGAAACGGGTACCCCAGTTATTATATATATTATGAGTGATACGGAAATGAATCGAATAATCTCTTCCTTTATCCAAGAAAAGGTATTTCTAGTTTGCATGGTCCAATCATTGATCCCGAAAATTTCTACAATAAAATTAGATAAGTCACTAGTATAGTTCCCTATCTATGATTCTGCTATTTATATTTACTGAAATAATTTTACTGGGATATTGAAGGAATCTCCCGGTGAGTAGCAAGAATAAGTCAAATTTTGACTCTTTTACTTATGTACAAAGTAACAAACATTAGAATTAGATCAGTCGATCTTTTTTCAATCATTCATTGAATGATAAATTACTACAAGTGACGGAGATACACGATTTAAATAACGAAAGATCCAATATTTAAAAAAGGTATCTAAAATGACCGGAAAAGTAGAAACAAGACCGGATATAATTTGCTCATTATGAGCAAATCCAAAATCTTTGTAGATAGAGTCAATCATTAGTTCCCAACCATGGGGCGAATGGAATCCTATACATAAATCTGTTAATAAAAGAATAGAAAAAACTTTTATTGTGTCGCTTAAATTATATAGAAATTCTTGAAGACAAGAGTTAAGAAAAAGAAGTTCTTTATTACCTATAATAGAATAAATACTTAGAATAAAGAAACAAATTATATTTGTTGAGAAATGTAAAAGCGTATGGATACGACCCTCATTGTGCATCTTGATCAATTGGATCGTTTCTTTGTAGACTCCGACGGGAAGCTTTTGTAAATGTCTTTCCGGGTATTCCTTTATCATTTCGTCGAAAAAGGAAAGTTCCTCTAATTCTATGAATTTTTTGAGAATATTCTTTTCTTGAATATCATTCAAAAAAATTTCGGAGGGCTTAGTATTCCACCAATAATTAACCCAAGATTCCAGGTTTTTATTAAATGTAAATGAGAGAGAGATCCACCAAGGCAAAAAGACTATAGATGCAATATAGAAAAGGGAACGAAATTCTTTTTTTTTGCCATTTGCTCGTTTTAAATGAACGTGCCTCATTCGTCGACTCTATACGATACTATCCATTACAAAACAAATCATCGAGCCGGTGACTCTATTCCCGGTTTTTTATTTCTGATTCAGTACAGTGGTTGGTCCTTGAATTTAGAATTTAGAAAGAATACATAAAAACAATGTAGAAATACAGAACTAGAATAAGAAAGAGTCCACTTCAAATTGAATGAAGAAATAAAATAGACTATTATATCTATAATATTGTTTTCAAATATATCAATTGCTCTCAAATTGAAGCCTTTCGATGAATGCACGAAAGAGCCTTTTTTGCAAATAAAAAATATCTATTATTCGAATTTCGAGACAAAAGAACTCCTGGTTTTATCACGATATCAAAAAATGTCGAAAAAAACTCGCCGGTGGCCCACAGTATAGGAATAATTGAGAGAAATTTTTGAAGAATACTTTGATGTTATGATCAAAAATGAGTGTCAAAACAAGACAGAAAAGTTCTCATTAGAATTCTAATTAGAATTCTAAAGAGTACAAAAAAAGATAAAAAACGTTGATTAACAAAACAGGATAGATGGCCAAAAATTATTTCGTTTTAGGATTGTTCCGTGTACGTTTACTTTTTTTGTTCTAAGCAGAATTTGTCTGCAGTTATCGTTTTTTCCCTTTTGCTAAGAAAGCATTCACTTTTTTCAAAATACTTCAATTGGTACACACAAGAAATAGGCCAATTCAGCAGCTTTCTGTTCAATTTCTCGTAGAGTCAAATTCTCATCGGTACGAGTCAAGGGAATGGATCCCTGTCCTTTGATTTCTATATAAAGAACACGACGGGCATAAATACCCTCTTTAACTTCTATTCTGATGGATTGAATGTCTTTCATAAGGAATCGGAGGAAGATGCGGCGATTTTTTCCAGGAAATCCCCAACGAAAAATACACCCTATTCCTTCTTTTATATCGAATCGATCATAACCACTACCCACATTCCACGAAATTGTGCACCACAAATAGAAACTAAAAAAAAGACCCGCGATTCCATAGAAAGACATCACGATTCCTTGTGGAAAAAAAAGGATTTGCTGAGAGGGAAATAAAGGTATAAAATTCCTACCAAGATAACTAGAAGTTCCAACCAATAAAAACCCTAATGAACCTAAAAAAAGGATAAAAGCCCAGCAGAAATTACTCAGTTTTCGAGACCCTGCTATAAGTTCTATCCATATACGGTTTGATCGCCAACTCATACTATACTAAATCTAGTTGCATTTTATTGTAATTGGGGTTATCCCCCAATAAATTTGACTTTCATCTTTTTGTTTCCGAAGTAACCCTCATCAACTAGCACTATTATGATGGAAAGCTTTAGGAATAATTCATCAATTGCTTAGAGCTAAACGAAAATAATAACATCTCTTTCATATGATTTCTTATAGATATCCACAGACATGTAGATATATTGACTTTACGTTTCAGAAACGCATCCCGGTACAAAATACCGATTTATTTTCAAATAGCTATAATGCATTTAATCCTATATTATGTTATGTTTATGCATGAATACGAGATTCTGCTCGTAGGAAACTACACGTTATGACATATTCTACTAAATAGATATTTTTGGTATGATCCAAGTAAGCCTGCCTAAGTATTGAAAAAAAAAATAGATAAGATTTAATCCCATAATATCTAAAAAATCTTGTTTTTTTGAACATGAAGAGATAAAGAAACCATTGCAATTGCCGGAAATACTAAGCCTACTAAAGGCACAAAAATAGCGGGTAAGTTGCTGATAGTTGTCATAGAATGGGGTACCTCGATTTAATATTTGTACCTGTTATTTATTGTTTTATTTGTTATTATATTAATATTAACAAAAATGTTATTGTTATAAAGATATCTTATCCTTCATATAGACTTCATATAGAATTATAATATAGAATTATACTATTATAATTCTACTTAATACTTAAGTGAGTATTGAGTATATCGACTACTAGTGATTCGAAAATAGAAGAGTATATTATGTCGATATATATTAAAATAGAATAAGAAATAGAGATATTGATATATATAGATAATATTAATCTATATAGAATATTAAAATAGAATATTAAATAATATATCAACTAGATAATATTAAGTATATAATAATATACTTACGATAAGTAGTTTTTAAATGGAACTAATAAAATAAATCTAAATAAGGAAATAAATGAGCTTATTCATCTTTCTATATGTTTCTACATGAAATAGATATATGATAATCCACTTTTATTGATTATTTTATTTATTAGTTAATTTGAATAATTCTTAGTATTAGTCTATTCTAAAATTTTCAATTTTTTTGATTCTATTAGAATTTTAGAATTTTTATAATCCAATTTGGATTTAATACAATATAAAATAAAGAAATAGTTTCTTTCAAATTATCGAAAAAAATTGTTATAATATGATCCAACAATCCAACAAACGGGATTCGTAATAAAACCAGGGTTCTCGGTGAATATAGAAAAACGCAAGACTTCCTTGCCTAATTTCACGGAAAAAGAAGAAAGAATTCACTTTGGTTATTTTGTTTAATGGAGATTTCTTGATTATTAATCAGGAATATCGATAAAAAACACATGAGTCTTTCTCGAATTAAATCTTATGGTACCAAAGAAAAAACCATTCTTCATATTTTTACTTTGATTCCTATACTAGGAAACTAAATAACTATTTGGTCACTACCAAACAACAAATAAGAAAATGTAGAATTTATTAAATTGAAAAATTTGAAAGCTTCTTATTTTCTACTTGGTTGCATTTTGATTCAAAGGAAAGAAAGCATGGAGCTGAAATAACTCACCCAAAACACCTTTTAAAAGATTACGTGGGACGATTGGATCGAATAAGCCCTTATGGAATAAATATTCAGCCACTTGTGAACCCTCCGGTACTGTCTTATTCAATGTTTGTTCAATTACTCTTTTACCCGCAAATGCAATGTAGGCATTGGGTTCGGCAATAATAATATCTCCCAACATCCCAAAACTAGCTGTGACCCCACCCGTAGTAGGAGATGTAAGGATTGCTACATAGAATAACTTTTTATTTTTTTGATAATCATATAAAGCAGAAGATATTTTAGCCATTTGCATCAAGCTCAAACTTCCTTCTTGCATGCGCGCTCCTCCGGAAGCACACACTAGAATGAGAGGTAAAATTTGATTGGTAGCATACTCGATCAAACGTGTGATTTTCTCGCCCACTACAGATCCCATACTACCTCCCATAAACTGAAAATCCATAACCCCAATTGCTACGGGAATACCATTTAGTCGACCTGTACCTGTTTGAACAGCCTCAGTTAATCCTGTCTTTCTTTGATAAGAATCAATACGATCTTTATAAGGTTCCTCTTCCGAATGAAATTCAA